CGATATATCTCTTGCTGGAAGTAACCCTGATCCCATTGATAACGAGTGGGACCAAATAATTCGATGGGGGTAGTTGCTGAACCATACCACATAGTTCCAGCAACTACAAAAGCTGCAAAAAAGACAGCCGCGATACTACTGGAGAGTACGGTTTCAATATTTCCCATACGTAATCCTTTGTATAGACGTTGTGGCGGTCGAACGCTAAGATGGAATAGACCCGCTAATATGCCCAATGTACCTGCTGCAATATGATGAGAAGCTATTCCTCCCGGAACAAAAGGATCAAAACCTTCCACGCCCCACGACGGATTTACAGGTTGTACTTTTCCCGTTAGTCCATAAGGATCAGACACCCATATTCCAGGACCATACAGGCCTGTTACATGAAATGCACCAAAACCAAAGCAAGCCACCCCGGAGAGAAATAAATGAATTCCAAAGATCTTGGGCAAATCCAAAGAAGGTTTTCCTGTACGTTCATCAGAAAATATTTCTAGATCCCAATAGACCCAATGCCAGATAGCTGCCAAAAAGCATAAGCCAGAAAACACAATATGTGCCCCAGCTACACCTTCGTAACTCCAAACCCCCGGATTCGTTACAGTCCCTCCTGTGATACTCCAACCCCCCCACGAATTGGTTATTCCTAAACGAGTCATGAAGGGTATAACGAACATACCCTGTCTCCACATTGGATCAAGAACGGGGTCAGAAGGATCAAAAACTGCTAATTCATAGAGAGCCATCGAGCCCGCCCAACCAGCAACCAGAGCTGTATGCATTATATGAACGGAAAGCAATCGGCCGGGATCATTCAATACAACGGTATGAACACGATACCAAGGCAAACCCATGGAAAATACCCCTTTATCAAAGAAAAATAAACACTACGTAACTTTATTGCATTAGAATATACTATGACTATCCTACGGACTTCCCCTGTTCAGTGGATTATTTCCGAACAAGGGTTATTTATTCTATATTCTATTCTGTTCCAAATAATGGAAGAATTCTGTTCGTAAGAACAAAGAGAAGCAGATTTATTCTATACTCGATAAGTACCAATACGCAATGGTGGATTGATACCACTTTCTATGAGTAAATGCGTTTATCATTCGAAAGGCCTACTCGTAAAAAATTTCCTTTATTTTTTTGTCTTTCTTTCTGAATTTTTCTAATCTATGGATAAAATAAATATGATAAAGACAATATTATAAAGACAATAAAACCACATTGTTACGTTTCCACATCAAAGTCAAATATAGGATTTAGTTCTTTTTTCTTTCAATTTATGCCTATTGGTGTTCCAAAAGTACCTTTCCGAAGTCCTGGAGAGGAAGATGCATCTTGGGTTGACGTATAGTGCGACTTGTCAGATATATTGGGTCATATGGGATTTCCCCGTTCTCTCCCCCGATCGAGATATCCTCTGTTTCGCCCAAGAAGGAGAAATGGAATCATCCATAAATTGGAGCGTGAAGTGCAATTAGATGCATTGTTTGGAGGAATTCATAGTACTATTATCAATTAGAATAATTTATGGTTGGCTTTGATTGGACTCAAAAAATGAAGTATCCAGGCTCCGTTTAGAAAAAACCCAATTGGTAATATATCTATGATTACTACGTGTATCCTAAATGATTCCTGTTTGTTATTTGGAAAGTCATAACAAAAAGAAATGGTGGTGAGAAGATTTGTCCTATATGTGCAAATCAAAATGGGGTGGATCTTTACCCGGAGTAGAGCATAAACCTAAAAAGATGAAAGAGACCCATTCAGGAACAAGAAAATACCATCGTGATTTGGATTGAATCTCGATGAAACAATACATCAATGAAAAGTGAATTCGATAAGTTTTTCTATTATATTATAAAGAAGAAATCAAAATTCGTCTTTATTGAAAAATCGAAGAAAAAGCCCTTAATCTATACATTGATTCTTTTTTTTCGCTATTTTTTTTTTGAACCGTATGCACCAAAAGGTGCATGTACGGTTCAAAAGGGATACAATTTTGCCCTACTCAACCGACTTTATCGAGAAAGATTACTTTTTTTAGGCCAAGAAGTTGATAGCGAGATCTCGAATCAACTTATCGGTCTTATGGTATATCTCAGTATCGAGGATGATACCAAAGATCTGTATTTGTTTATAAACTCTCCTGGCGGATGGGTAATACCCGGAGTAGCTATTTATGATACTATGCAATTTGTGCGACCAGAGGTCCATACAATATGCATGGGATTAGCCGCGTCAATGGGATCTTTTATCCTGGTTGGAGGAGAAATTACCAAACGTCTAGCATTCCCTCACGCTTGGCGCCAATGGGGTTTTTTATTTGAGAGAAAAAAGAAAACTATGCCTTCGCCATATGAATATTAAGTAATAATAGCATGGCACTTCGAATTCGATATGAAAAAATTTTGTATTGTTTTTTTTTCAAAAGATTCGATTATGTATCGAGAGAGTAGTATGAGATAAAAGATATTTCCGATTTTCT